TGAAATACTATTGTTCCTTCCCCAATATGATATATGCATATGAGAAATGACAAATATCTATGATCTGTCTTCTCTATAAAGGACCCGAAATACCTTGCTTACGTATCATTGGGAAGTGCATTAACATAAATACGGCAGTAAGAAGAGGCAGTACAAAAGTGTGTAAACTATAAAAACGAGTCAAAGTGGATTGGCCGACACTAGCACTTCCACGCAATAACTCTACCAAAGGCGATCCTATTACAGGAATAGCGTCAGGTACACCCGTCACGATTTTGACTGCCCAATAACCAATTTGGTCCCGAGGTAAGGAATAACCAGTTACACCAAAAGATGCAGTCAATACACCCAAAACTACACCTGTAACCCAAGTTAATTCGCGGGGTTTTTTAAATCCCCCTGTAAGATACACACGAAATACGTGCAGAATCATCATTAGAACCATCATACTTGCTGACCATCGATGAACTGATCGGATTAACCAACCAAAATTGGCTTCAGTCATTATGTATTGAACAGAGGAAAAAGCCTCTGTAACGGTTGGACGATAGTAAAAAGTCATAGCAAAACCCGTAGCTACTTGTACTAAAAAACAAGTAAGTGTGATCCCTCCTAGACAATAAAATATGTTGACATGAGGAGGAACATACTTACTAGTTATATCGTCTGCAATCGCTTGAATCTCGAGGCGTTCCTCGAACCAATCATATACTTTATTGAGATAGGTAATCCAAGAGGACTCCCCCTCTGAGAACCGTATATGAGAATTTCATCTCGTACGGCTCAAACAGAAACACACAAATACTAGTTTCCACGAATATAGAAAGTGCAAAACTTCTTATTCTTATTCGCTTGATTCGATTTGTCCCGAAGATAGTAAGTAACAAAAAGACGGAATCTCTTCTTTCTTTGTGATGATAATGCCAAAAAATATCAAGTTGGCTCGTCCGTCTTTCTTTATGTTGATCGTTATGGGCCTCTTGAATCTTCTCTTCCCTATTTTTTTGTACGTAATGCGGATTTACTCTTGTTTTACTATTGATAGGAATTCTCTTGTTGAGACCCTATGAATCAATTAAAACCTCAGATTCATACTAGAACCACGATGATTTCGCCCCAAGCTAAACTCAAAGGTTCTCTGAGTAAAAACCATTTGATGATCACTTATTCAATGAGTAGATGTAATGACTCAACAAAATCTTTGTCCTTCGGACAAAAGAAGTCTGAAGAAAGAAAAATCGTTTGCTTTATAAAATACTTATCTGACATCTTTTTTTGAGTCCGGTCGCGAGGTCTGAATAGTAGGTATGAATCATAGTTCAAATATTTCTTTTCTTGATCTATTCTATATATTCCGTGTTCCAGATACTAGAATCAATATCTGACGAGATAGAATCATCTTGATAGAGACGACAGGCTCTTTCTCTGTATTATCAATAGGATCAATTATAACAAGTCACACGCTCATATTCCGGAAATACCGAAACAAATAAATTCCACAGTCGAACTACCAGAATGGTCTATAAATCCGAGTCTTAAGTAAATTTGTTATTTTGATCGAAAAACAAGGACTTCCTTGTTTTTATGAACCTAACTCATTGAAATTCCATCCAGTAAAACGGAAGAATTATAAATTTCCAAAATAATAGATAGGAATATCGCAAATAGAGCCATTGCGATTCCCATAAGTGGTGTAGTCCCCCAGCCCGGAGCTACTTTACCATATTCTGAATTCAATGGTTTCAATAAACTCCCTACGTTAGTTTGTCTTGGCCTAGATCTAGAACTACCTTCAACGGTTTGTGTCGCCATAAATCCTATTTAATCATTGGTTGAGATCTGTTGACTTTGTATACTATTCCGTTGTAGTTGTAAATAAACGATCTTATCGTAGATCCATTGTGATCTTGAAATTATCTCAAAATGGAAACAGCAACCCTAGTCGCCATCTCCATATCTGGTTTACTTGTAAGCTTTACCGGGTACGCCTTATATACCGCTTTTGGGCAACCCTCTCAACAATTAAGAGATCCATTCGAAGAACACGGGGACTAGACTAGTTGAAGTAATGAGCCGACCATATTATATCGGTCGGCTCATTACTTCAACTTCAGTTGAGATAATGAAAAATCATTTCGTTTTTTTAGTAGGAACCTTGGGCGGTTCTCGAAAAAAGATAGCGAAAAAAATTATCCCTAAAGTCGAGACTAAAAGGAATGTATAAACCAATGCTTCCATAGATTCGATCGTGGTTTACAATTATAGCTTCCACACCTATTCATTTGGGATCATTTACCATATAAAAAAGGGAAAAAATAAAAGAAAAGTGGGTAATTCAAGTCAAGATTTCTTAGGTACCCTATTCAATTCAAATAAAAAAAATAGAGGCGAAAGATACCGTAGCAATCTTGTATCAGACTACCTGTCTCCTTGTAGTTGGATCTCCAAGTTTTTGGAATGCTCCAAATTCCACTTGAGCATCCAAATCTGGATCAATACCAGCAAAAACATCTCTGAACAGGGTTCTAGCACCATGCCAAATGTGTCCGAAAAAGAAGAGCAAAGCAAACGTAGCATGCCCAAAAGTGAACCAACCCCTTGGACTGCTACGAAAAACACCATCGGATTTCAAAGTAGCCCGGTCTAATTCAAAAATTTCACCTAATTGGGAACGTCTAGCATATTTTTTCACAGTAGCAGGATCACTATAACTGACTCCATTGAGTTCGCCACCATAGAACTCAACGGTTACACCTACTTGTTCAACACTATACTTTGATTCTGCCCTTCTAAAAGGAACATCGGCCCTCACAATTCCGTCTCCATCTACCAAAACTACCGGGAATGTTTCAAAAAAAGTGGGCATACGGCGTACAAAAAGCTCGCGCCCTTCTTTATCTCTAAAGACGGGGTGACCTAACCACCCAACAGCTATTCCATCTCCGCTGTCCATTGATCCCGCTCTGAATAATCCCCCTTTTGCCGGATTATTACCAATGTAATCATAAAAAGCTAATTTTTCAGGAATTTTAGACCAAGCTTCCGATAAACTCAGATTTTCGGCTAGTCCAGCGCCAACTCTTCGATATATTTCTTGCTGGAAATATCCCTGATCCCACTGATAACGAGTAGGACCAAATAACTCGATTGGGGTAGTTGCTGAACCATACCACATAGTTCCAGCAACAACGAAAGCTGCAAAAAAAACAGCAGCGATACTACTAGAAAGTACAGTTTCAATATTGCCCATACGTAATCCTTTGTATAGACGTTGAGGCGGGCGGACACTAAGATGAAATAGGCCTGCTAATATGCCCAACGTACCCGCTGCAATATGATGAGAGGCTATTCCTCCCGGAACAAAAGGATCAAAACCTTCTGCGCCCCACGCCGGATTTACAGATTGTACTTTTCCAGTTAGTCCATAAGGATCAGATACCCATATTCCAGGACCGTATAAACCTGTTACATGAAATGCGCCAAAGCCAAAGCAAGCTACTCCTGAGAGAAATAAATGAATTCCAAAGATCTTGGGCAAATCCAAAGAAGGTTTTCCTGTACGTTCATCACAGAATATTTCTAGGTCCCAATACACCCAATGCCAGATGGCTGCCAAGAAACACAAGCCAGAAAACACAATATGTGCCCCTGCCACGCCTTCATAACTCCAAATACCCGGATTCGTTATAGTTCCTCCTGAAATACCCCAACCACCCCACGAATTCGTTATTCCTAAACGAGTCATGAAAGGTATAACGAACATACCTTGTCTCCACATTGGATCAAGAACAGGGTCAGAGGGATCAAAAACCGCTAATTCGTATAGAGCCATCGAACCTGCCCAACCAGAAACTAAAGCTGTATGCATTATATGGACAGAAAGCAATCGACCGGGATCATTCAATACGACAGTATGAACACGATACCAAGGCAAACCCATGGAAATACCCCTTTAGCAAAGAAAAATAGATACTATGTAACTTTATCGCATTGAAACTTATACTATGTACCTAACCTTTTCAGTGGATTCTGTATAAGAAAGGGTTACTATTTCTTCCGTTCCGTTGAAAATAACGGAAGAATTCTGTTCGTAAGAACAAAGAGAAGCAGATCTATTCTATACTCGATAAGTACCAATACGCAATGGGAGGATTGGTCCCTTTTTAGGGGAAGGAATGCATAGATACTTATTCATTATTCGAATGATCGACGAACCCGTTCGTTCAAATTTTTATTTATTTTGTCTTCCTATATAAACCTTCAATCTATGTATAAAATATAATAAACAGAAAAAAATGATGAAGACAATAAACCCATTCTTACGTTTCCATATTAAAGTGAAGTATAGTACTTAATTTTTTTCTTAAATTTAATGCCCATTGGTGTTCCAAAAGTACCTTTTCGGAGTCCTGGAGAGGAAGATGCATTTTGGGTTGACGTATAGTGCGACTTGTCAGACATATTGGGTTATACGGGATTTACCCGTTTTCTCACCCGATCGAGATATCCTCCGTTTCGCCCAAGAAATATTGTAAATATTGTATTGATTGAACCATTAATCATTCGGAGCGTGAAGTGAAATTAGATCAATTTATATTGAGGATAAATATTATCAATTAGAAGAATTTATGGTTGACTTGGACTAATAAAATAAAGTATCCAGGCTCCGTTCAGAAAATACCAAATCGATAATGGTAATATATGCGCGATTACCACTTGTATTATAGACAATTCTTATACTTATTATAGGGAGGGGTGATCTGAAACTGCCGTGCTAACCGGTATGATGAATACATCAAATAGTTTAGTTTGGGGGGAGGCATGAAACGAATTGAAAAAAAGTCGTAGCAAAAAGAAGTGGTACTGAGATCATTTGCCCTATATGTGCAAATAGAATTCGGACAGATCTTTCCCCGGAGTAGAACATAAACCTAAAAGAATTGAAAGAGCCCATTCAGGAACAAGAAAATGACATCGCGATTTTCATCTCGACGAAACAATACATCAATGAAAGGTTAATTCAATCAGTAAATTCTTTTTTTTAGGGAAGGGGCAAAAACTAATGTTTTTTGAAAAATGGAGGAAAACCCCCTTTTTTAGAAAAACGGAAATCTGTTACAAAAAAAGAGATAGGAATAGAATAGACACATTGATTCTTTTTTCGCAATTTTATTTTTGAACCGTATGCATCCAAAGGTGCACGTACGGTTCCTAAAGGATACAATTTTGTCCTAATCAACCGACTTCATCGAGAAAGATTACTTTTTTTAGGGCAAGAGGTTGATAGCGAGATCTCGAATCAACTTGTTGGTCTCATGGTATATCTTAGTATAGAAGATGATACTAAGGATCTTTATTTGTTTATAAACTCTCCCGGCGGATGGGTAATACCAGGAATAGCCATCTATGATACTATGCAATTTGTGTCACCCAATGTACATACAATATGCATGGGATTAGCCGCTTCAATGGGATCTTTCATTCTGGTCGGAGGAGAAATTACCAAACGTATAGCATTCCCTCACGCTTGGCGCCAATGAATATTTATTTGAAAAAAAAAGAAGAAGACTATGCCTTCGCCATATCGAATATGAATAATAAGTAATAATAGCATGGCACTTCGAGTTCGATATGAACAATCCATTATTGTTTTTCTTAACATGAGATTTTATATCGAGATAGTAGTATGAAACAGGGGTTATTTCCGATTTTATCTTATGTGTCGGGAGTACATTTCAGCGTCACAAACCATTTTCTTCCACACCAGAAGTCTCTTTACTGATATTTATGTTATGAAAAAAAGAGTACGAAAATGGAAAAAAAGGATCATTTTTACTTATTTTGATCGTATCAAAAAGTCAAAAAGAAACTTTGGGATTGCTAAATCACAGATGAGATAAATATAGAAAGCAACAGAACCATCATAGTATTTTTTTCTTCCTATGATACGAAAGGAAGGGTGGTAAATGGATCATTCAACGATTTGGATCGTAGGGATCCTATTTCTTTCTTCGATAGAATAGAAGGGAGGAAAAAGTAAATTCCATTGCAGAGCCGTATGCAATGAGCAAAAGATGCCTGTACGGCTGTTCAATTCTATTCTATTTTTTTCTTCTTGTTTTTTTTTATCCCTTACTTGACCCCAATCGTTCGAGATAGAAGAACCATTCATGCATAATGTTATATCAATATTATCAGGGTTATGATTCACCAACCCGCTAGTTCTTTTTATGAGGCACAAGCAGGGGAATTTATCCTGGAAGCAGAAGAACTACTGAAACTTCGCGAAACCCTTACAAAGGTTTATGTACAAAGAACGGGCAACCCTTTATGGGTTATATCCGAAGACATGGAAAGAGATGTTTTTATGTCAGCAACAGAAGCCCAAGCTCATGGTATTGTTGATCTTGTAGCGGTCGAAAATGAAAATACTGGGAATTCCGTGTAAATTCAATCCATGATTCCATTTCCAATTCAAACCATAATTCGAATTTTCTGTGATTTAATATTGAATCGAAATAATTCATAATCATAATTATCAGGTTAAGATCGATCTAAACCAAACTATTCTATCCATATATACGACATGCCAACTATTAAACAACTTATTAGAAACACAAGACAGCCAATAAGAAATGTCACGAAATCCCCCGCTCTTCGAGGATGTCCTCAGCGTCGAGGAACATGTACTAGGGTGTATGTGCGACTCGTTTAGATCATGAGTTCGAATAAATGAAACAATTTTTCCAGTACCAATTGCCAGTAACATAGGATAGATAGAGTGGAAGAAGGGTATTTATTACCTAAAAATGAGGATCTATCGATCTATCATATATATACCTATCTATCATAATACCTATATTGTTTGTGTATGGAATTTATGGTTTCCATTGGTGCAAATCCAATCACCTCCATTTGAGATGAGAAGAAATTCCCCATTGGTAGCAAATAGTTATCCATTAAGCGGAGGAAATAGTACTATAAGAAGCAAAAAATCATGTTCTTATTCTTGAAAGAACGGACTAACAAGGTCAGCTACCTAGCCAACTTTTATAATTAAATGCCGTCACTGTATGGATAGCCTTTTTTGTGAAAAGAGCTATCTATTATTGTATAATTGATGGGTAGAGCCAAAGATTGTGAACTATACAAGTTCACAATAACATTTGATTAAATGAAATGAAAGAGGAGGCTCCGGTGTATAGAGAGGACCTCACCGTTTACGAAGTAACCATAGAAACGACGGAACCCACTATTTTGATTTTTTTAGTATCAATAAAATTTCTTATTTCCAAGTAAAATGTCTGGAAGGAATAAAAAATCGTGGTTGGGAAGGTCATAGTAGCAAAAGCCATTGGAATTTTTATTTTATATATTGGAATAATCCGTTTTGTTATTAAGCAACCGGGGAATAAAAGGATGACTGAAAGAAGAAAAATCAATTAGTTATTCATTAAAGTTTAATTTGATTCAATGACCAGAGTTAAACGAGGATATATAGCTCGGAGACGTCGAACAAAAATTCGTTTATTTGCATCAACCTTTATAGGGGCTCATTCAAGACTTACTCGAACGGCTACTCAACAGAAAATGAGAGCTTTGGTTTCCTCTCATCGAGATAGGGGAAGACAAAAAAGGGATTTTCGTCGTTTGTGGATCACTCGGATAAATGCAGTAACTCGTGAAAAGGGGGTATTCTATAGTTATAGTCGATTAATACACAATATGTACAAGAAGCAATTGCTTCTTAATCGTAAGATACTTGCACAAATAGCTATATCAAATAAGAATTGTCTTTACATGATTTCCAATAAGATTCTCAAATAAAGGAAATTCTAAAGTGATATTAATATATAGAAATGATTGAAAAAGAATTCCCGGAGTCCCTTCTCCGGGAAGATAGAATAAATTAAGATTAAGTAGTAGGAATGAACGAACATCTTTCAATAAAAAAAAGATTTCTTCTTCCCCTATTTGTTGTTTCTTATAACACAAGAAGAAAACCTGGATTCTAGACTTTTTCAAACAAAAAAGAAATCCGAGCTTGAGTTCCGATTGGAGTTTTGGGTAAATTGAGGAGTATGTCTATTTATTTCTGGTTCTATGACCAGTAGTTCTAGGGATCGACTCGGCTCTCTCAAATTGTTTCTCATTATTAAGAAAAGGTAACAAAGATAAAATACGAGCTTGCTTTATAGCAATAGTAATTAATCGTTGTTGTTTCAAGGTCAATTTATTCACCCGTCTAGATAATATTTTTCCTTGTTCACTAATAAATCGACTAATTAAACTCATATTTCTATAATCAATTCGATCCCCCGATTCAATTGGGGGATAACGCCTACGAGAAGATCGCTTAGATTTACGAAAGGGTTGCTTGGATTTATCCATGGGTTTTTCCTTTTCTCTAAAATTATATTTTTTTTATTCATTTCAGATCCGACCAAAATAAGGTTTTATTTGTATTATATATGTGAACTTCCCCCTTTTCCTGCTTCCTGCCCCTTGGATTGGAAAGATCGAACACACGTTCCGCTCGATCTATTTCTTTATTTCCCCGTGAATCGTATGCTTGTGACAATAGCGACAAAATTTTCTCAAGTCTAATCGACTAGGCGTATTGTGTCGATTCTTTTGAGTAATATATCTAGAAATGCCCGGCGATTCTTTATTGACACCATTTTGGACACAATTGGTACATTCCAAAATAACTATAACTCGGACATCTTTACCCTTGGCCATAAACCTCCTTTACATTTTGAATCGACTTAACTCTTCTATTTTCGATCCGAACCGAAGAATACGAAAATAACAAAAAAAAATCAATAGAAGTTACTAACTAGAAATTCCATTTCTAAAGATTTCGTTGTAATTCAAATTAATATGAATAGAATATATAGTAATAATGTAAGTAATACAATTTTTTTCTAACTATCAATTATTCCTATGCTAATCCCAGCATTTAAGGATCCTCTTTCTATGCTATGATGGATTTCGTGCAGCCCGCCCTAGACTGTACTCCCCTTTCCATTTATGTTCTCCAAAATAGGATCTTAGATCCACAGGATTTTTGCTGAGGTTCAATACACTTTCTCTTTCCTTCCTATCCTAAAGAACTGAATGAAAAAAGGGTGGACGGGGTTTTAGTCACATCACGTATAATTGTATCCCAAATTTTCTTTATTTTTTGCATATCAATAACTAGAATTAAAAAAAGGGGAATGACAAAGCATCTGGGAATAAACGATTAATTTCTATCAATAAACCCGCTAAAGACCCAAACCAGAGAGTAGTTAGCACAGGGGCCGTGGAGAGATATGTTTTTATATCTCGCATTGAAAATCCTCCTTCTTTATTGTAATACATATATGGTCGGATGCTGTAGTTCAAGATCATTTGTATTTTTTTTACGTTAGGTTTCAGATATATATAATTCTTTTATTATATGAAACCAAAAATAAGAAATGACAAGAAAATTGTATATGGATAGAAGAGAAAATCACGATGTGGAAAACAATACATGGATTTTGTACAATGATACTGTACAAAAATTTTGAAAAGGGATGTAGCGCAGCTTGGTAGCGCGTTTGTTTTGGGTACAAAATGTCACGGGTTCAAATCCTGTCATCCCTACCTATTACTTCTCCTATGGGCAGTAACGAGGGATTAATATTAATTAAGTGAAATCGATTCAAATTGGACAGAATCCTTTTTCATTTTTGCATACCGATCGATGTATGCAAGCAAGATGGATTGGAGGTACAAAAAAATCCTTTTCTTTCCAATCGTATCCCCTGTCATAAGAAAGCGCTCTTAGTTCAGTTCGGTAGAACGCGGGTCTCCAAAACCCGATGTCGTAGGTTCAAGTCCTACAGAGCGTGATTCCGTTTATGTTATGCCGAATAAAACTTAACAAAACACAGTTGAATTGCTACTTGAATTTGACCCCCTCCTTACAGGAGGTCAATCAAAAAAATATTATTCAATCAAAGGTCCAACT